AATGAAATGCCTGAATAAAGGGTTATCTTGATAGGGTAAATCATGTAAATTTCCATTACTTTCATTGAATTTAATGGAATTAAACCATTACTTGAAAATTCAAAATTTTCCGTGCATCATATACCAAAATTCATAAAAAGATAAGCTAATTAAGCTAATGGGTTCATACCCCTTATATAAAGGTAATAATCCTTTTCTTTTTAATTTCAACCCTAAATCCCTCAAAGTTATTATTCTTAATCATATTAATTTTAGGAACATTAATTTCTATCAGATCAAATTCATGACCAGCCACATGAATAGGATTAGAAATTAATTTAATATCTTTTATTCCTTTAATATCAAAAAATAATTCACTTTCCAATGAAGCATCCATAAAATATTTTATTATTCAAGCTATAGCCTCATCTTTATTGATTACATTTATTATCATAAATTTTGTTATATCATTCATTAACCAAAATATTTTTGATTTAATCATATCTATTTCCCTATTCATAAAAATAGGAGCTGCACCTTTTCATATATGATTACCTTCGGTTATAGAGGGTTTATCATGAATAAACTGTATTATTTTAATAACATGACAAAAACTAGCCCCTTTTGTTATTTCATCTTTTTTAAATTATAAACAATCAATTTTCACTATTACAATAATTTTATCAATCATTATTGGTTCAGTTGGAGGATTAAATCAAACTTCCACTCGAAAAATTATAGCATATTCATCGATCAATCATATTGGCTGAATAATTATTAGATTACAAATATCAGAAAATTTATGACAATTATATTTCTGAATTTATAGAATTTTAACAATTTCTGTAATTCTTATTCTCTATAACTTATCATCTCAATGTATAAATCAAATTCCATTCAGACAAAATTTTACGACACTAACTAAATTTATATTAGCAATTAATATGTTATCTTTAGGTGGCTTACCACCCTTTTTAGGATTCATACCAAAATGAATAGTCATTCAAAATTCTTTCTATTCACTTTCATCATTTATTGTATTAATCATAATCCTATGTACTCTAATTACCCTATTTTATTATATCCGACTAATAATTTCGTCATTTTTAATTAACAGAAATTTATTAAAATGAAATGCTTCACTAATAACTACAAATAACACTTTACTTATTTCATTAACTTCTAGTCTCTCACTATTTACATTACCAATATATCCACTGATATTTTATATAATCTAAGATTTTAAGTTATTAAACTATTAGCCTTCAAAGCTAAAAATGAAACATAAGTTTTTAGATCTTAGTATTATATATAAATACACCTTTAGAATTGCAGTCTAAAATCATTCTTGAATATAAAATCTATGATAAAAGGATTTCATTCCATAAATAAATTTACAATTTATCGCCTAAATATTCAGCCATTTTATCGCAACGATGATTATTCTCTACTAATCACAAAGATATTGGAACACTATATTTTATTCTTGGAGCTTGATCAGGAATGTTAGGAACCTCCCTAAGAATTTTAATTCGAACTGAATTAGGGCAGCCAGGGTTTTTAATTGGAGATGATCAAACTTATAATGTAATTGTGACTGCACATGCCTTCATTATAATTTTTTTTATAGTAATACCTATTATAATTGGTGGATTTGGAAATTGATTAGTACCTCTAATGTTAGGAGCCCCCGATATAGCTTTTCCACGTATAAATAACATAAGATTTTGATTACTCCCACCTTCATTAACTTTATTATTAACAAGCAGAATAGTTGAAGACGGAGCAGGTACAGGATGAACCGTGTACCCCCCTTTATCAGCTGGTATTGCACACGCAGGAGCATCAGTAGACCTTGCCATCTTCTCTTTACATTTGGCGGGAATTTCATCAATCTTAGGAGCTGTAAATTTTATTACAACCATAATTAATATACGAGCTCCTAATATATCATTAGATCAAACTCCCCTTTTCGTTTGAGCAGTAGGAATTACTGCTCTTCTATTACTATTATCTCTACCAGTTTTAGCAGGAGCTATTACTATGTTATTAACAGATCGAAATTTAAATACTTCCTTTTTTGATCCAGCAGGAGGAGGTGATCCAATTTTATATCAACATTTATTCTGATTTTTTGGACATCCAGAAGTTTACATTTTAATTCTTCCTGGATTTGGTATAATCTCTCATATTATCACTCAAGAAAGAGGCAAAAAGGAAGCTTTTGGAACTCTAGGTATAATTTATGCAATGTTAACTATTGGCTTATTAGGATTTGTTGTATGAGCTCATCATATATTTACTGTAGGAATAGATGTGGATACACGAGCCTATTTTACATCAGCAACTATAATTATTGCTGTTCCAACAGGAATTAAAATTTTTAGATGATTAGCTACCTTACACGGTACGCAAATAAATTTTAATCCATCACTTCTTTGATCTTTAGGATTTGTATTTTTATTCACCATTGGAGGTCTCACTGGCATCATTTTAGCAAATTCATCAATTGATATTATTTTACATGACACTTATTATGTAGTAGCACACTTTCATTACGTTTTATCAATAGGAGCAGTATTTGCTATTATAGCAGGATTTATTCACTGATATCCATTATTCACAGGTTTAATAATAAATACAAAATGATTAAAAATTCAATTTATAGTAATATTTATTGGAGTAAATTTAACCTTCTTTCCTCAACATTTCTTAGGACTAGCCGGAATACCACGACGATATTCTGACTATCCAGATGCTTATACTTCATGAAATATTTTATCCTCCTTAGGGTCCACTATCTCATTTATTGGAGTTATTATATTAATTGTAATTATATGGGAAAGTATAATATATCACAAAAAAATAATTTTTACTCTTAACTTAAGTAGATCATTAGAATGATACCAAAATTTACCACCAGCAGAACACTCCTATTCAGAATTATCAATCTTAATTAATTACTAATATGGCAGAAAAAGTGCAATGAATTTAAGCTTCATTTATAAAGAAATTCTTTTTTTAGTATATGGCTACATGATCTAATTTAAATTTACAAAATAGATCCTCCCCTTTAATAGAACAATTAATCTTCTTCCATGATTATACCTTATTAATTCTATTAATAATTACTTTTCTCGTTGCCTACATCATAACATCTATAATATTTAATTTGTATACTAATCGATTTCTCCTTGAAGGACATACCATTGAAATTATCTGAACTATTTTACCAGCTATCACATTAATCTTTATCGCCTTACCATCTTTACGACTTCTTTACCTTCTTGATGAATCCATAGAACCTCTAATTACAATAAAGACCATTGGACACCAATGATATTGATCTTATGAGTATATAGATTTTAAAAACATTATTGAATTTGATTCATATATATCACCATTAGAAAACAAAAATTCATTTCGCCTATTAGACGTAGATAATCGTATTATTTTACCTATAAATACGCAAATTCGAATTTTAGTAACAGCTGCTGACGTAATTCACTCCTGAACAATTCCAACCTTAGGGTTAAAAACAGATGCTACCCCAGGACGACTAAATCAAATAAGATTCTTAATTAATCGTCCTGGAATCTATTACGGTCAGTGTTCAGAAATTTGTGGTGCAAATCATAGATTTATACCTATTGTTATTGAAAGAATTAACTTAAAAACCTTCATCAAATGAATCAAAAAATATTCATCAGATGACTGAAAAGTAAGTAATGATCTCTTAAATCATATAATAGTAATTAACAACTACTTCTGATGAAAGAAATTAGTTAAATTATAACATTAATATGTCATATTAAAATTATTACTACTTATTAATATTTCTTAATTCCACAAATAGCTCCAATAAGATGATTTATTCTCATAACATTCTTTATTATTACACTAATTATTTTAATAATATTAAATTACTTTCCTACTCAACCCCATTTCTTATTAAAAAAACAAAATTATTACAAAATTAATTCAATCAATTGAAAATGATAACAAATTTATTCTCATCATTTGATCCTACATCAAATATTATTAATTTACCATTAAATTGAATTAGATCTATTTTAGGATTAATAATAATACCCCTATCTTTCTGATTAATACCTAATCGAATATTAACATTATGAAATAATATAATAAATATTTTATATAAAGAATTCAAAACCTTATTAACTAATAATAAAAATATAGGAAGCTCATTTTTATTTATTTCATTATTCTCGTTAATCCTATTTAATAATTTTTTAGGACTATTTCCGTACATCTTTACAAGATCAAGACACTTAGTATTTACTTTAACAATAGCTTTACCATTATGATTATCTTTCATAATATATGGATGATTAAATAATATTCAACATATATTTGCCCATTTAGTTCCTCAAGGAACCCCTCCCATTCTAATACCTTTTATAGTCTGTATTGAAACCATTAGAAATATTATTCGACCTGTAACTCTCTCAGTACGACTAGCAGCTAATATAATTGCAGGTCATTTACTATTAACATTATTGGGAAATACAGGACCTATAATTATAAGTTCAATATTTTTATTACAAATACTCATCTTATCACAAATTATATTACTAATATTAGAATTAGCTGTATCAATTATTCAATCTTATGTTTTTGCAGTATTAACCACCTTATATTCTAGAGAAGTAAACTATGTTAACACAACAAAATCATTCATTTCATTTAGTAAATATAAGACCTTGACCTATCACAGGAGCTATTGGAGCTATAACTTTAGCTACTGGATTAATTAGCATATTTCATCAATACAAATTTAATATTATTATATTAGGTGTATTAATTACCCTAATAACTATATTTCAATGATGACGTGATATTACACGAGAAGGAACTTACCAAGGAATACATACATCTACAGTAAATATAGGATTACGATGAGGAATAATTTTATTTATTGTATCAGAAATTCTATTTTTCGCCTCTTTTTTCTGAGCGTTTTTTCATAGAAGATTATCTCCTACTATTGAACTAGGAATATTATGACCTCCAATAGGAATTAAACCATTCAATCCCATACAAATTCCATTATTAAATACCGCTATTCTATTAGCATCAGGAATTACAGTAACATGAGCTCATCATAGCCTAATAGAAAATAATTTTAATCAATCAACACAAGGATTATTATTAACAGTAACCTTAGGGATTTACTTCACAATTCTTCAAGAATTTGAATATATTGAATCTCCATTTACTATTGCAGATTCAATTTATGGATCATCTTTCTTTATAGCTACTGGATTTCATGGTATTCATGTCATTATTGGAACAACCTTTTTAATAATTTGTCTCATACGACATCTAATATTTCACTTTTCATCAAATCATCACTTTGGATTTGAAGCAGCAGCATGATATTGACATTTTGTAGATGTCGTATGATTATTCCTTTATATTTCAATTTATTGATGAGGTAGTTATTTATTCAGTATATACACTGTACACTTAATTTCCAATTAAGAAGATTGATTATCAAAATAAATAATATTAATTAACTTAATCATTATAATATTTTGCATTATATTATCTACAATAATAATTTCATTATCATTTATTTTATCTAAAAAAAAATTATTAGATCGAGAAAAGTCATCTCCATTTGAATGTGGATTTGATCCTAAAAGATCAGCCCGACTACCATTCTCCTTACGATTCTTTCTAATTGCAGTAATTTTTCTCATTTTCGATGTTGAGATCGCTTTAATTATCCCAGCAATAATTATTCAATATGCTTCCAATTCATTAACTTGATTAATCACCTTATTATTTTTCATTATCATATTAATCATAGGATTATATCATGAATGAAACCAAGGAGCTCTTGAATGAACAAAATAGGGGTTATAGTTAATTATAATATTTGGGTTGCATTCAAAAGGTATTGATATATTCATATTCAATTAACCTCAATTAAGAAGCAATACTGCATTCAGTTTCGACCTGAAAGTTAGATAATTATATCCTTAATTATTTATAAATATTTACAATATTATCTGCATAATGAAAATATACCGTTTTATTAAACTATATAAATCTAGAAACAATAACGGAATCTAACCGCTAAAAATTCAAGTTAGCAGCTTAATTTCAAACAATCTGTTTCCTTAATTGGAATTATTATTCAATAATATTATTAACAATAATACACCTCAATTTTGGTTTCAATTAAATTTAAAGATTCTTTAATCTCCTTAACATCTTCAATGTTAAACTCTAATAATAAGCTATTTAAATTATAAAAATAAAAATACAAAAATTAATATTCAGAACATAAATCTTATTAAATAATATTTAAAGTAATTATATTGAACAGTTTGATTAAGTAACCCCAAATTAATTAAAAATTTAAATAATCCTTGACCCCCAAATTCTTCTCTTCAACCATAGTCTATAACACGAGTTATATTAAATCCAAAAATTAAAGGAAAATATCTTAATATATAACTGGAAACATAAGGTATATATCACATAGAACCAAAAAATTCTACAAATCATTTATTATTCATATTATATCTACTATATCCAATTATATGAACCAATTCATAACCCAATACTATCCCAATAAATCTAACCAATAAAGCTAAAATCCTTATATATAAAGATAAACAAATTATAATAGGAGAATTAAATATAATTCAAGATAATATTGAACCACCAATTAAAGATATAACCAATAATATAAATATAGGACCAACAAAACTAAATCTTTCATCTCCTAAACAATGAAATCCATTAAAATTAAATTTCTCAATCATTACATAGTAAATTAATCGAAATGTATAACACACTGTCAATCCAGTGGAAATAAAAAATATAAAAAAAATTAATAAATTAATATTATTCATCAATCTTAACTCCAAAATTAAATCCTTAGAATAAAATCCAGATAAAAAAGGAGTACCACATAAAGCTAAATTAGACACACAAAAACAAATTGAAGTTAGAGGCATTATATTAATAATTCCCCCTATTCCTCGGATGTCTTGAAGATTATTAAAATTATGAATAATAACACCAGCACATAAAAATAACAATGCTTTAAATAAAGCATGAGTTAATAAATGAAAATAAGCTAAATCATAACAACCTAAACCAACAGTAGATACTATTAATCCCAATTGTCTTAAAGTTGATAAAGCAATGATTTTCTTCAAGTCAAATTCAAAATTAGCACCTAATCCAGACATCAATATAGTTAAACTACCAATAAATAATAAAAATCCTCTTATTGAATATATTTCAATAACATAACCAAATCGAATAATTAAATAAACACCCGCTGTAACTAATGTAGAAGAATGAACCAATGCAGAAACAGGAGTAGGAGCAGCTATAGCTGCTGGTAATCAAGACGAAAAAGGAATTTGTGCTCTTTTAGTTATAGCTGCTAAAATAATCAAAACAACAATATACCTTATATTTAAATTAACCTCATAATCATTAATTAATACATAATTTCATCCACCATACATTATTATTCAAGCAATTGACAATAATAATGCAACATCACCAATTCGATTAGATAAAGCAGTAATCATACCCGCATTATAAGATTTTATATTTTGATAATAAATTACTAAACAATAAGAAACTAAACCCAATCCATCTCAACCTAACAAAATTCTAATTAAATTTGGTCTAATAATCAAAAACATTATTGAAATAATAAATAACAACACTAATATAATAAAACGAGATAAATTAACTTCACTTTTCATATATTCATCTCTATAATAAATCACTAAAGAAGAAATATATAAAACAAATCCCATAAAAATTAAAGACTTATAATCCAATAAAATTCTCATAACTATATCACAAGAATTCAAAGATAACAAATTTCAATCAACAAAAATAATATATTTATTAATACAAAAAATAACACCCCAACAAAAAATAATTAAAGATAAAACTAACAAAACAATAAAAAATACCTTACAAATAAAATTATTATAATTAATAACCTAATATATATATAATACACCTCTGATATCACAAACCAACATTCTAATTAAACTAATTAAGCAAATACAAAAAAAATAATTTCCACACAAAATTAAAATATTTAATGGAAATCAATGTATAAATAATAATATATACTCACGAACACTTACACCAGTAAAATTAAATGAACCAGAAAACACTTTACCATGTTGACTATAAGAAAATAAATATAATCTATAAGCAGCACTAAAAAAAGAAATAAATATAATCATAAACATACACAATCAACTTCAAGATATTAAACTATTAATTAATCCAATTTCAGCCAACAAATTTAAAGAAGGAGGAGCAGCTATATTAGATGATCTTATTAAAAATCACCACAAAGTCAATCTCGGTATAAAACACATTAAACCTTTATTAATTAATAATCTACGGCTTCCCAATCGTTCATAAACAATATTTGATAAACAAAATAAACCTGATGAACATAAACCATGGCTAATCATTATAGTATAACAACTACAAAACCCTCAATAGTTTATAGTTATTAAACCCCCTATTATTAATCCCATATGAACAACAGAAGAATAAGCAATTAAAGACTTCAAATCCATTTGACGTAAACAAATCAATCTAATCAAAAATCCTCCCACCAAACTCAAACCAATTCAAATAAAATTATACTTTATACAACAATAATATATAATTCTAAAAATTCGTATTAGACCATATCCTCCTAACTTTAATAAAACACCCGCCAAAATTATAGAACCTGAAATTGGGGCCTCAACATGGGCCTTAGGCAATCACAAATGAACCATAAACATAGGTATTTTTACCAAAAAAGCAAAAATTATACCAACATAAATAAAAATATTATTAATTTCATTACCTCAAAATCCATATAAATATAAAGTACCATTCTCACCATAAAAAATCAATAAATTAATTAATAAAGGTAACGACGCCAATAATGTATAAAATAATAAATATATCCCAGCTTGAACCCGCTCAGGTTGATACCCTCAACCTATAATAATAAATAAAGTAGGAACTAATCTACCCTCAAAATAAATATAAAAAGATAAAAAATCCATTCTAGAAAAAGCACATAATAATATTAATATTAAAAAAATAACCATAAATATGAATAAATTTTTATAATAATCATAACAATAAATTATATTTCTTGCCAAAATTATTAATCCACAAATCCAAAAACTTAATAAAATCAAACCATAAGATAATAAATCATAACCCATTATATAACTTAACCCTTCAACATGCAAATTCAAATTAATTATTAACATATAAATAAATGTTATTATAATAAATATAAATTGAACCACTCATCAACTTAAATTATTTAAAAAACAAAATGGGATCATAAACAAAAATATAACAATAAATTTTAACATCGTAAAACAACAAAAGATTGAAAATAATCATTACCATGAGAACGAACTATAGAAACCAAAATACCTAATCCCAAAGCACCTTCACATACAACAAACACTAGATAAATTATAGAAAAATATAATTCATAATTCATTATTCTTAACCAAAAAACTAATAAAAAAAAAGTAAATAATACTATATATTCTAATCTCAACAAAACAACCAAAAGATGTTTACGTCTAGAACAAAAAATTCAAATTCCAGTAAAATAACAAATTATAATAACTAATAAACAAAAAAATGTAAACATAAGTTTTAATAGTTTAAAAAAAATATTGGTCTTGTAAATCAAAGTTAAGAACAATCTTTTAAAACTTCAGAGAAGGATCAAATCCATCATTAATACCCAAAACTAATATTTTATACTAAACTATTCTCTGATATCATCTCATTAATCACCCTATCATCAATTTTAATAATAAATATAATTATATTAATTATAATCCACCCATTAGCCATTACATTAATAATCATTATACAAACTTTAATAATTTGTTCAATTAGAGGAATAAATTCATACTCAATATGATTTTCATATATCCTATTCATAATTTTTTTAGGAGGAATACTAGTATTATTTATCTATATTACAAGACTTGCATCTAACGAACTATTCTTAATACCCAATAAAACTATTATATATAAATTAATCATAATATTTTCAATAAATATATTAATAATAGCCATCATTAATATATTAATAAACCACAATAATAAATTTGACTCAATAAAATTAAACATAATTAATAAAATAATAGAAATGAACAATTTAAATCAACTTTATAATTTACCAAACTTCAAATTAACAATTATAACAATTTTATACTTATTATTAACACTAATTATTATTACAACAATCACTCAATTTCAAGAAGGACCTCTACGTCAATCACACTACTAATGAATAAACCATTACGAACCAATCACCCACTAATTAAAATCATAAATAATTCATTAATCGATTTACCTACACCATCCAACATCTCAACAATATGAAATTTTGGATCCTTATTAGGATTATGTCTTATTATTCAATTAATCACAGGATTATTTTTAGCCATACATTATACCGCAGACATTAATATAGCTTTCAATAGAATCAATCACATTTGCCGAGACGTAAATTACGGTTGACTACTACGAAATCTACATGCCAACGGAGCCTCTATATTTTTTATCTGCCTTTATCTACATGTAGGACGTGGTATTTATTATGGATCCTTCAACCTATTTTACACCTGAATAATTGGAGTAATTATTCTATTTCTTGTAATAGCTGCTGCTTTTATAGGATATGTATTACCATGAGGACAAATATCATTTTGAGGAGCTACAGTAATCACCAACTTATTATCAGCAATTCCATATTTAGGTACAGATTTAGTCCAATGAATTTGAGGAGGATTTGCAGTTGATAATGCCACTTTAACTCGATTTTTTACATTTCATTTCCTAATTCCATTTATCGTCACAGCCTTTGTAATAATTCATCTACTATTTCTACATCAAAATGGATCAAATAATCCATTAGGAATTAATAGAAATTTAGATAAAATCCCATTCCATCCCTATTTTTCATTTAAAGACATCATAGGATTTATCCTAACAATTTTAGTACTAATAATATTATCTCTTATATCTCCATATATATTAAGTGATCCTGATAACTTTATCCCAGCCAATCCCCTAGTTACCCCCATTCATATTCAACCAGAATGATACTTCTTATTCGCATATGCAATTCTACGATCAATTCCTAATAAGCTAGGAGGTGTAATTGCCCTAATTTTTTCCATCGCAATTTTATTCACTTTACCATTTTTATCAACAAATAAATTTCAAAGAACCCAATTCTACCCTATTAATCAATTCATATTCTGAACATATACAACAACCATTATAATATTAACATGAATTGGAGCCCGACCAGTAGAAGAACCATTTATTTTAACAGGACAGCTCCTCACTTTAATTTATTTCTCTTACTTCGTAATAAACCCTGCTATCTTAAAAACATGAGATTACTTAACTAAATAGTTAATAAGCTTAAAGCATTTGTTTTGAAAACAAAATATAGAATAAATATTAATTCTATTAACTTATTATATTCCTATAATATCTCAATACATAGAAAACAATGAAAAACAACAAAAAAAAATAAAATAATTTAAAGATACAGGCAAGTATCTCTTTCAAGCCAAATATATCAACTTATCATAACGAAATCGAGGTAAAGTTCCACGAATCCAAATAAAAATAAAAGATATAAACACCAATATAAAATAAAAAAAAATAGAAAATACATCACCTCCAAAAAAAATAAAAACAGTTAACATTCTCATAAATAAAATTCTTGAATATTCAGCCATAAAAATTAATGCAAATCCACCTCTTCTATATTCCACATTAAAACCCGATACCAATTCAGATTCACCTTCAGAAAAATCATAGGGAGTACGATTAGTTTCAGCTAAACAAGAAGAAAATCAACAAAAAAATAATGGAATACATAAAAAAAAAAATCAAACGAAATACTGATATATATATAATAAATTCATTGAAAAACCACCAATCAATACAACATAATTTAATAAAATCAAAACTAATCTAACTTCATAAGAAATAGTCTGAGCTACAGCACGTAACCCCCCTAACAATGCATAATTAGAATTAGAAGATCAACCAGCCAACATTATAGAATATACACCCATTCCTGTACAACAAAAAAAAAATAACAAAGATAAATCAAAAGAAATTAATTCACATCTTAAAGGATAAATTACTCAAACTAACAAAGACAAAAATAAACTTACAACTGGACATAAAAAATACATTAAATAATTAGACATTATAGGATTAGTTTGTTCCCTACAAAATAATTTAATAGCATCAGAAAAAGGTTGAGGAATACCTAAAAGTCCAACCTTATTTGGACCCCTACGAACCTGAATATAACCCAAAACCCTACGTTCTAACAAAGTCAAAAAAGCAACACTTAATAACACAAAAATAACTAAAATAACATAACAAATCAAACCTCTTATATAATACATCAATACTAAATGTAATAAATACATTCATGAATTCTAAATTCATTGCACTTTTCTGCCAAATTAGTATTTATATTAATTTCAAGAAAATAAATAATTTAATGTATTTAATCCTTTCGTACTAAAATACAAAAATAAATAGAGATAGAAACCAACCTGGCTTACACCGGTTTGAACTCAGATCATGTAAGAATTTAATGGTCGAACAGACCAATTCATAAAGCTTCTGCACCTTATTATATTCTTAATCCAACATCGAGGTCGCAATCTTCATTATCAATATGAACTCTCCAACAAAATTACGCTGTTATCCCTAAGGTATCTTAATCTCAATTCCATAATACAAAATCAATCATTCAAAAATCATAGTTAAATTAAAAGAAGTTTTTCTATTCCCTTATCACCCCAACCAAATAAAAAATCTTAAATATTAAATAAACATAAATATTCAAATTAAAATATTATATAAAGATCTATAGGGTCTTCTCGTCCCCTATTATTATTTAAGCCTTTTAACTTAAAAGTAAAATTCAATTTATTAAACTGAGACAGCTTTTGTCTCGTCAAACCATTCATTCCAGCCTCCAATTAAAAGACTAATGATTATGCTACCTTTGCACGGTCAAAATACCGCGGCCATTAAACTTTCAGTGGGCAGGCACGACTTCATATCATACCAAGAAGACATGTTTTTGATAAACAGGCGAACAAAATATTGCCTAATTCCTTAATTCAAATTCCCATTAATATAAAATAAGCTATATAAACAAATAAATCAATTTACTAATTTTATCATTATTATATCAAATAAATAATTAATTCAACCATCTCAATAAAAAATTAATAAAAATATAAATATAAACACCATTGTATTATAACATACTCATAAATAATAAACACTTCAAAACTCATATAATATAAAAATAAAAGTTATATAATAATATAATTCAAGCTTATCCCCAAATCACTTTGTATTCAATATAATATTTATAACTCTCAAACAAGATAAAATTACACAATATTATAAATTAATACAGAAATTAAATTACAATCTCAAGAAACCAGATATCTTGAAAGACGAATAACATTTCATTACCATTTACAAATTTAATATATCTTTACCACAATAAAAATTATTAATAAATAAATCCTTTCAATTCGAGAATAAAAAATTAATTTATATATTTTAATAAACCCTGATACAAAAGGTACAAATATTCTTCTTCCTTAAAAATAAATTTCAATTATTTCAAAATTCTAATACTATACTCTAATAAACTATAATTATAATAAATTAATTAAAAACTAAAACAAATACAATAATAACACTTTAATAAAAAAAAATAAATAATTAATTCAATAATCAAAATATCTGATTCACACAGAAATCTTTTCAATGTAAATGAAACGCTTATTTATAGCTACATTTTGATTCCATTCCAGATACACCTTCCGGTACATCTACTATGTTACGACTTATCTCACCTTAAAATGAGAGCGACGGGCGATATGTACACATTCTAGAGCTATAATCAAATAATCAATTTTAATTAATTTACAATCAAATCCACCTTCAAGTAACTGTATAAAGATACCATTCATATAAATAACTTTATTGTAATCCATCAACACTTAATCATTAACTACACCTTGACCTGACATAAAATAAAATTATATATAATGAAATTTTCTCCCCTCTAAAGATAATCTTACTGACGGCGGTATATAAGCTGATAACAAAACTAAGTAACGAAAATCGTGTATTATCAATTACAAGACAGATTCCTCTGAAAAGACTAAAACACCGCCAAATTCTTTGAGTTTCAAGCCCTACTACTACTACTCCGACAATAAAATTTAAATATATAATAATAGGGTATCTAATCCTAGTTTATATTTACACTTCAAAGCCTCATTATAATCATTTACAATATAATAAAATTTAATAATTTCACCAATAATTAATTCAAATACCATTGATCTTCAAAAAAAAATTAACTCCTAATCAAAAATTTTTACTTGCATTTCACGTCTAACCGCGGCAGCTGGCACGCCTTTTACCAATACTAAAAGGAATACTATATCCAAAATAACTTAATTGTATAATATTAATTACTACCAATAATCATTAAGAAATCAATATATGAAAATTATCCTTATTGTAAAAACAAAAGCAAGAATAAAACTTTGTTTCCATATATTCATTAAAAATTCATGGATCAACTTTTAATTAATAACATTAAATAGAATACCTAACTAAATTAAGAATATTAAATTATTAAAACCTATTCAACATTATTTAAAATGGTCCAAAAATCTTGGGGGGCCTGCCCCCGATCAACAACCGATAAATTAAATTTTATCAAATAAAATTAAATTAATTAGCTAGTAATAATAAATAACCACTTTACCTATAAAAGTAGATGTATAATACTAATTAAATTTTTCCTTTTTTTTTTTCTTACAAAAAGGAAAAATTTTTAATAATAACCTATTTTAATTGTAAATAAGATTTAAATAGAATTTGTATATCAAACTAATATTAAATAATCAATATCTAAACCGACTTTTAACGAGATAGGTATAATATGTATTTATTAATATATAAGCATTTATTTAATATATATATATATTTATAAATATACTGCATATAATACAATTTAACTATTAGTATTCTAAATTTTAATTTCTATATGCATACACATTAAATTAGTTCTATATATTAATAAATTTATTATATATATATAAATACCCAATATAGGAATATTGTTCTGTAAATGTATATATATATAACAAGATCTTATATACATAAGAAGCAAGGAAAGTATCAATCGGAAGCACAATTTATAAATATAAAAAAAATTGTGCTTCCATTAATTGATACTTTCCTAGATTCATTTGAAAATTATCTTATCTAAATATAGATGCTCCATAATTTTAAATGTATCAAATAAATGCA